AATTCTATTTTTTTATTATTTCTTATTAATTTAATAAAAAAATAAAGTAAAAGCGGGTAGCGGGAATCGAACCCGCATCGTTAGCTTGGAAGGCTAGGGGTTATAGTCGACGTTGATTCATCATTTTTAACGTCTCTAATTCAAAACTGAACGTGAAACTTTGGTTTCATTCGGCTCCTTTATGGAAGATGTATAAATTCCTATATTAAGACATGAACGAAAAAAAAAATTCCACCCATAACATCTATGTCAGCTTTTCTGTCTGAATGTATTCAGAACAACCCGCTTTCTAGACGATCCCTATAGAAAAGAGGGGGATTATATTATAACAACCTTTCTAGTTACTTCGTTCTCTATTTCTATGTGAGAGAATCCTTAGGAAAAGCATTTTGTTTCTACCGAGCTAAAACAATTTGTCGATGTCTCTAGTAAACCAAAGTCATTGTTTAATAGCCATTTTGCTTCAATTTCCGTAATACAAATTCCAAATTAAAGATTTAGTTACGATTAGAAAGCCACTTTCTATCTTTATCCATGGATCCTTTACTCATACTTATTCAATTAGAAGTATTGATCTAATAAAAAAAAAAAATTATGTTTCGTAATCTCATAATCCAATTTTTCAATTTTTAATTGATTCTTGGATACAAATCACGAGAATGTATATTCTTCCTCGAATTTTTCATTGAGAGGTAAAGGATTAAATCCTTTTAAGAAATAAAGTTTTTGGTCGGAATGAAATATTAATCAAACCGAAAGACCCCTTAACTATATAAAGGATTATAGAACGAATCACACTTTTACCACTAAACTATACCCGCTACAATCCGATTATTGTATATAAATGAACCTTTTGTCGAACAAGAAAATGGGTCGTAATAAAAAGTTAAAAGAGTAAAAAGAAAGGATAGGATCATAAAATAATCATGAAAATTAGAGCGTTTACGTGTTGTATCAGAGAACCCAATGAGATTCGGAAAAGATAATTCATTAAATTTCAATAACTAAAACTAAATAACAAGTGTTTTTTTGCCGGAGGTTTTTGACCTAGACGTCTCGACAAAACTACTTAAGCCATAACATACATGAAAATGTATTGTGCAAGAATCCACAGCTCCCTTTTTGTTATTTATTTACTTTACTAAAATAAAAGGAATAAAGAAAATAAAGAATAAATATAAAAAATTAAGATAAGAAACGACACTTTGATTCGATATCATTTGATTCTATATCATAGAAATCAAAAGAGTTTTTATTTTTCCAATCGTAATAACAAGCAAGTATTTTAGTTTTCAAATAAAAAAAAATTATTTATGATTCGTTGGAACAATAAATGGCGGGCCCGGCCTGGTCAGTACTTAGCCGGGCCGTGGAACTAAAAAGCACTCTCGGATGAAAAAAAATATTATGAAGGGCTCTTTCAATCCTTATTTTTTATAATGTAACATAGTATTATCCTTTTTCAATTGGGAGGAGAGATGGCTGAGTGGACTAAAGCGTCGGATTGCTAATCCGTTGTACGAGTTTTTCGTACCGAGGGTTCGAATCCCTCTCTTTCCGTTTTTGTTGATGACTTGGTATTTTCTTTCGAATTTTTCGCGAGCTCTTTTTATTTTTAATATTTAATAGTTAATAGTTAAAAATGTGTAATAGATAAAATCCTACTAAGAACATTTAAAAATCAAGCAAGGAAAACAAAAACCTTCTCTTTTATTCTTCACGTCCAGGATTACGTCCTGGATCATTAGACAGGAATCCGAAAATAAAGAGAGAAACAAAGAATATCACTACCGTGTAAACAAATAGTTTGAGAGTAAGCATTACATAATCTCCAAGATTTTTTTTAGTAAAAAAGAGAATAGATTCTCCGTTTTTATACCGCATACCCTACTATTTTTTTTTTATTTTGACACCAAGAAATAAAGTGGGGTGATCCAGATTTTTCGCGGTTGTACAAGAATTTCAATATTTGAATTGAGGGTGTAAGACTTATCTGATCTTATCAATTCTTTTCTTTGAATTTTTTTTTTTTCAATAAATCATGAATTTGTCTAGACATTATTAAATTAAAGATATCATCGAAAACTTACAGCAGCTTGCCAAACAAAGGCTAAGAGAAAAAAAAACAGGGGTATTACTGGCATAACATCTACGATTGGATTTAAAAAAGCGTAGGCCTCGGGCAATTTGGCGACGAAAAAACTACTTGAATAAAGAGCAGAATTAAGACAGATACAGATCAAACTTAATATATTAAGCATAACAAACATTTTGTTCTTGAGGATAATTGTATTTTATTTATTTTGATTGAGTTATTAATAAATTGAGTTTTTTATTATTTTATTATTATAAATATGTTATTATTCATAGAAAAGAAAAATGAATAAAAAGAAAATAAGATAGACCAAAAAACTTTCTTTGATTTGAACTCACCCAATCAAAAATCCTTCAATTCTCAAATCAAAAGAGAATAGAATAAACCATACTTTCATACAATATCTTAATTGAATTATATGTAATGATCAATAAATTCTGTTTAATTCTACGCCTACATGTATAAAAATTCTAGTAATCTATTTTATAGATAATAGATATTTAGACTTGAGTTGACGAACAACCAGTACCAATATTAGTGTTTATTAGTGTCGACTAGAAATGGGGCGTGGCCAAGTGGTAAGGCAACGGGTTTTGGTCCCGCTATTCGGAGGTTCGAATCCTTCCGTCCCAGAACATACCTGACCCACGATCATTTTATTAATCTATAATTTTATTAATCTATAATAAAAAATAAAATATATATCTATATCATAATCTATATCATAATAAAATAGATCAAAATAAAGATTGTCTTTTCGACCAGTCTTCCGTTTAAGAGTATAATATTGTTATAGAATGTGATTCTTATTTCTTTATAGAATGTGATTCTTATTTCTTTTTTTTTTTTTTTTTAATCATATCTTTTTCACAAATTTAATCGAGTTCAAATAACACGCATATGAAACGAAATTTTGATTTGTTAAATATTACTGATTTTACAATATGAAATATGAAAAAATAACAACCTAAATCTTCAATCTTTCCTTACATCAGTCTTTTTTTTTTTATTAATCATTCATGGTTTAATCCAATATGGATTTATCTTTCTCTTAATGATGATAAAAAGCGAATGGTACTTACTGTAAAACCTTATGCAAATAATGATATAGGGTAGGAAACTATTCAATCAATTAAATCTTTTTAATGATTTCTTATGAGTTCTTGGTACTCTAAGAAGTGTGAAATTGTTGAATTTATCCTATCACGTTACTTGAAGATAATTTATCCTATCACGTTACTTGAAGATAGAGATTCAAAATAACTTGTTTATTCGTGTTTATTTATTCATGTTATGTTAGTTATAATTAAAAAAAAAATTATAAACAATGGGGTTAAATTGATTGAATTCTTGTTGAGACTTCGTCATACATTATCCATTCTTCATATAGAAGAAAAAAGTATAGATTATTATGTACCGACCGAACCGATGATTATTCACGATTCCATAATTGAATCAATTACATACTGGTTCCAAACGGAAGGAATGTTATGGTAAAACTTCGTTTAAAACGATGTGGCAGAAAGCAACGTGCGACTTGAAGGACATGATCAGCTGTGGATTCTTACATCCACCACTTTTTTATATTATATAGGAACGAAAGTGCTCTTGGCTCGACATCATTTGTTCTGTTCCACTGGAACCCTCATTTTTGAGAGTGTTGCCATGTAAATAGTACACGATGGAGCTCGAGTAGAACGTATTGATTAATTTCTCAAGGGCAAGAATCTAAGGTTAGTATCGATCAATAAATTGGAACAACTTCGTAAGTATATTTTAGATATATAAATCTAAAGGATCCAATTCGATAAAATTTAAAAGTTAATTTTGTTGGAATTGGTAAAACTCTTTTGATCAAATCAAAAGTAAAGTGTATTACGTAGGAATCAACCATTCATACGATTCTTTGATAGAAAGAAATCACAAAAAATGGTATGTTGCTGCCGTTTTGAAACGATTTAAAGATCACCGAAGTAATGTCTAAACCCAATGATTCAAGGCAAAGATAAAGATCCTGGAACAAGGAAATACCGTTTTCAATTGTCTCAACAACTAGATCATATTTAAGAATCAAAATAGATTCTAAAGGAGACAGACAAAAAGGGTTAGAGACCACTCAATAAATTTAATACCTAAAAGGTTTCTTTTGAATTATTTGAGAGTTATTCAACTTGAGTTATGAGGATACAAATAATTTTTTTTTTTGGGGGGGGGGGGAGACTACGAAAAAGTATTTAAACTAAAATCAATAATATAATGAATTTGATGATTTTATGGATCTATTTGATATTATGATTCTATACATAGACATAATTTAGACATAGACATAATTTAGAATTTTCTCGAGCCGTACGAGGAGAAAACTTCTTATACGTTTCTAGGGGGGGGGGGAGTATTGTTCATCTATCCCAATGAGCCATTTATCGAATCGTTGCAATTGATGTTCGATCCCGACGAGAGGGAAGAGATCTTCGTAAAGTGGGTTTTTATGACCCGATAAAGAATCAAATCTATTTAAATGTTCCTGCTATTCTATATTTCCTTGAAAAAGGTGCTCAACCTACAGGAACTGTTCATGATATTTCAAAAAGGGCGGGGGTTTTTACGGAACTTCGCCCTAATCAACAAATAAAATTCAATTAATGAAATAAAAAAAATGTGGATGATTTGTATATAGCCTTGTATAACCTTTTTGTTTCTTTGCTATTTCCTCTTTTGTTCTATTTATATCATACTAAATTTATTATTGTTACTATAAAAGAGTGTCTTTTATAACGACAAAAATCTATTTATATTTTATTGATATAAATTTTATTGATATATAGAAAATAGATAGAAAAAGATTAAGTGAATAAATAAATGAAGTAATCGGGTCTATAAATATAAAATTTTGAGATTACTGTCA